AAGCTTTAGACAAGGGTGCTATTGAGATATTGGGCCCTTATGGTATCTCGTACACATTCCGACGATTGGCCGAGCGAATAAGTCAACTTCAAAGTGGATTTGTTTATCATTATGCCTTTGCAATGTTACTTGGTTTAACTTTATTTGTGACCTTTTTTTGTATGTGGGACTCTATATCTTCTTGGGTAGATTCTAGATTGTCTTTCATTTTGATAGTTAGTAGTTTTCTGAATAAGAAGTCAAGTCAAGAATAATAATCGAACTGTAGGAGCTTGCCAGGACGGCTTGGTAAGCAAGCAACCTTTTATTACGGTGCCAACTCCCAGTTCTTTCTCTTCTTTCTTTTTGATTTTTTTTATCTAGTTTTTCTAACTATACGTATAATCATCTTGACGGATAAAGGGGAACATAGATGAAAGAGGACCATCTTTGTGCATGAGAAGGTTTGAAACCTGACTGACTAATGGTTTGTCTTTTAGGAGAAGCAAAGAGGATCAGGGCAAAAATTCTATCGATTTTCATCAATTTCTCAGATGATTAGTAGTCTGTTAGAGGGGATAGCACTTATACCCAAATGGATTATTTGGAATTGGAATGTCAGGGGGTTGAACAAACCCAAAAGGAGAAGACCTCGATTGAAAAGAGATTTGGAGTGCTGAGAAAATAGATATAGTTGGTATAAAGAAAAAAAAAAGGAACATGATCATAAAAAGACTGACGAGAATCTTCAAATAGTATAAAGAAGTGGGTTTGGCTTCCCTCTTGCGGGAAAGCAGGGGGCTGAGAGGCTGCAAAAAGTCAGAACCTCCTTTCATAGAATGGTCATGCTTTTCTCGAACAAAAGAAAGACGAGTCAAAGGGAGTCAGTAGGTTAGCTTCCTTATATAAGATATTTTCTTTGGAATAAGGATCAATCGAAAACAGAACTCGACTACCATTCGAGACCAATCGCTAACCCAATCATTTCAACAACCAAAAGAGGAACTCTCTTATACCCCCCGTGAAGCATAAGTCGGTAGACGGAAGACCAAGCCAATCTCGATGACAAAAGAGAAGTACAAAAGCAATCAATCAACTGGGATGCCTCGTAGCTAGGATCTTCACTAGGCTAAGAGCTTTTTTCTCTTATTCAATTTTGTCGAAGAAAGAAGTAGTCCTTTCTAGAGGAAAGCGCCAGGACAAGTTGACTCCAACTGACTGATCGACCAGCTCCCAACTCCACTCCTTTCTTTCGATGTGAAAAGGAATCCGACTTCCTAATTCCTGTGAAAGTGTGCCTACTAACATATGAACTGATCTACGGATTGAGAAGTTTTTTTGTATTCTCTTCTTTCTGTTACATATAATCTTCTGTCTGTGCTTTTTGACAAGTCTTTGACACAGTAGAATCAGATATCTCTATGCTTGTCAAACTTTTGTCTGATAGGTTCAAATAATGAAAATTCTTGTTCCACACCCAATCTTTTATAGTGCCATGCATTTGGTTGGATGAGAGGTCAAGGTCGTCCACAGATATGTACTTCAGTATATTTGGAAGCTTGGTTAGGTTCCAATTTTCCATATAAAGTCTTGATATGACACGGTAAGATGTAGAGGAAAAGTTCTCAGATTGTTCATTTACTGAAAAACCCTTGGTTATTAGGTCCACTACAGTGAGATTCTCCATAATAAAGAGTCAGGTAAGATCTAGCGTTGAAGTTGTTTGAATATAGTCCAAGAGTCGAGCGCGGAAACGAAATATAGAGTTGGGAATGGGACCTGCCAGTTGATTGTTACTTAGGTAAAGGTCAGTGAGTGGAGAAAGTGTCAGATCAATCAGTTTCAGGTGACCGGAAAATTGATTTCCATCAAGGTCAAGAGTTTGTAATGATGGAAGAGAGAACAAAGGCTCCGGAATTTCTCCCGAGATCAAATTGTTGGATAGATTGAGTTCTTCAAGGGACAGGAGCTCTGCAGTTCCAAATGAAAAAGGAATGACTCCTGTTAAAGAATTAGAACTAAGATCGACAAATGAGATATTTTGAGAACCAATAATGGATGGGATCGCACCACTGAAACTCTTTCCGGAGAGGTCAAGAAAAGATAGCTTTGTAAGGTTGACAATCGTGCCAGGGTATCTGCCCTTAGAAGTGACATATGGAAAGATCTCAAGTTATCAAATATTTCAGATTACCAATTTCAACTGGTATGGATCCGTAGAACCCAGTTTCGTTGAGCTGCAAACTCTCGACGTTTGCTCTCAACAGTAAAATCGGGTAACTTTCCAAGAAGTGCTGGGTTACCAGACAAGGTTTTCCAAATTATTTCAAAGATCTTTTTGGGGAACAACCCTTCAATCCCTGAATCACGGAGATAGAGAACTTCCAAGAAAGAGAACTCACCAAATTTGGAACTAAGGAACTTCAATTATTGGCACCAAGGGAAATATATGATAGGAACTTGAGCTTAGAAAGGGATGAATCCAAAAGACCAGTTAGAGAACAACCGGCGAGGCGTCGAACTTCGACGTTGAGGGACTGATGTGGCCGGCCAATGCTTCACCCCATGAAATTCCACTCTTGGAAATTTTCACACCATTGAGACGTAGCTTTCTTAGGTTAGTAAGGTGAGGTTTCCTATCAATATTTGCAGACTTGGGTTGTGGAGCTCTACAGAGGACCAACCAAGAGATATATCTAAGGAGACCAAGTTTGTTAGATGAGCTATGCCGATAGGAATCTGTCCATAAAATCCAACATGTGAGAGGTTGAGATAGGTAAGGGAGGTGAGTCCCTCAAACCCGGAAGCAGGGAAAGGTGTTATATTCAAGTCGTTGCTTGCCAGGTGAAGATAGCGGAGAGAGGTGAGGTTGAAGAGTGTGGAGCTGCGACTGCCAATTATGTTGAAATTGCGTCGGTCGAGAGAGGTGACGTTACCAGAGAAAGGGTCACAAGAGACACCCTCCCAGCGACAGCAATCGGTCCCATTTGTCCGGTTAGAGCTCGAAAATCTTCTTTTGAGCTCAAGAAGGTCGACGTTTTTGGTCAGGATTGCAACGGGCATGAGTCGCGACACTGGCTCCAAGGAGAGACAGTAGGACAGAAATGACGAGTATGGTGGAGAAGTTCAAATAGTATGGCCAATTGGATCCTCTCTTTCTGGCCTGGCCCCACGACGGTGAATTCCCCTATCTCCTATTACGGTCTGATCTACATGCGAAAACAATCCCGACGTCTTTCAGCAAGGAGCATGCATGAAGCACACTCTTGTACCTCTCACAATCCATGGGAGATCCAAATAGTATATTTGTTTCAATATTACCAGATAGAATCCAGGCAGATTGGGGCACATAGGCAATTTCACTTTTTGCGGTTAATTCATCAAAAAATAGACCAAATTCCACAACAGTATGATAATCTTAGCAATATATTGTAGTGTTCGAAAAAAACTAATACGAAAGAAAGATTGACTTCCCCATTACAAATCAAAACACAACAAAGGAACTATGATCTGACACAAGAATGGGAAGAAAAGTGTGTCGCGTGAAATCTTCGTATTTCGGAAAATGGAAATGCGCCCAACAAATAATATTCAATGAAAAAAAAGTGGAAAAAGAAAGAAGGCTAATAGCTATCGGTTAAGCAAGCTTTCGCTCATCTTTACATAATTATGCTCCAGTCTATGGGACCTTTTTGACTGTTACCGACTGGATTCAAAAGCATAGCCGAGGCTAAACGAGTACGGCTAAAATACAACTCGGATAGGCATCTCGCTGAGCGATCAGGTTTGATCCCAAAGCAATTCAGCAATGAACATGATGCTGTTGAACAACAACGAGGCAATCGTACTTCAGGAACGTGACGCACCTTACTCTGAGTGAAAGAGAACCAGAAAGAACTCAGACGAGCCTTCCAGAGTTTGGCTTGTATATCAGACTCTGCTGGTTCTGCTCAAAAAAAATCTTTTCTTGGATAGCGGGAGCAGGACACATCACATTGACGCCGTTATATGTGCTAAACTCGATTGAAAGGGTCAAGGCCAGAAAAGCACGTTTGAACAGCTGCTGCCATGCCGATTTATGATACGGAGTTACTGAAAGGTCAAAGCCGACCAACAGGCTACGTACGAACCCTTCCAAACTCAAGTCCACCCGCCTTCAGTATACAACCTCCATGGATGACGAACAGAGCGACAGTCCCTATTTTCATACAAAGCAGAGGACCTAGGTACACGTGGCCCCTCAGTGTTATCGTCCATCTCATCAACGAAAGGCAGAGGCTACACTTGATGGTTGAAATTCGTTGAATAAAAGACAAAGAGACATCCAAAGAGCAGTTGCTGGGTACTACTTGAAAGAATACCGGGGTGGTTTTTTAGTCAACTTCTGGATCCGGCATGAGAAAGCCTTTGATTGGCCTTATAGCGAAGGACTAGACTAAAACAGAATAGGAAAGGGTAGACTTCGGGCACGGACCAACCTTCCGAAGTTTCTTCAATAGTTTAAGCTTAACCTGACCTCTATTAATTCCTATTTCTTTAATTCATTCGTCTCACCCGTCAACACTCAGCCCTGGGTACCGGAATGGCTTTCGCCTATCGAAATCTCATAGATAGATATCAGACTAGTGCAAAGGTATTTCTATGTTTATTCAATAAAAAGTCCGCCGGTGCGCAGAGAAGGGGTAGTAATGTTTTTAGCAGGAAAAGAAAAAAGTAGAAGGCTAGGCATTTTTGGAAAGCCCGTTGCTTTCTGCAAAAACCCTATTAGCTTGGGAGCAAGCTACCTTGAGTTAGCTTAGGCTTGGCTTTTTTTTTTTGTTTGAGAAGTAGACTACATGGAGCTAGGGAAAGGAGAAAGCAGAAAGAGATGAAATGGAAAGTGGAACTGGGGAATAAAGAAAAGAAACATGGATGGCGTCTCCGCTTTCGAAGGTTTCATATCTTTATGAAAGGCTTCGCACACGAAGGGAATCTCTTAGGGGGGCTCTTCTCGTACCCTTCCCCACAAAGAAAGTACGGATCTCCGGAGAGGAAGAGCTCAAAAGTAGGAAAAAGCTTGACGGTTGGGTGAAGAAGTAGGGGCTTCTTTCAAAACGGACTTTCAAGGCCTCAGGCATAGCGAGCGATAGAACCTCGCGCATAGTAAGCCATAGAAGAATAATTCTTTTTCCCAAGAAAAGATACCCGGAAGGGATCCGGCTTCGTCGAAGCCCAGCATTATAACGTTTCTTTCCACATGCTTCTCATCTATACGACAATACGTCGAGGCATTTGACGTTCTTTTTTCTGGAAGGTTTTGAGAGACCAATCTGACCTACTAACAGGGCTCAAAGTCAACCCCAATTACTTTCCCTCTTCAAGCTGTCGAATATAGGGAATCCACTTCAATTCAAGGCTGGTAGTAAAGGCAAGCGCATAGGCATTCCAATCACCATCTTCAAATAGCGTATATAAGAGAAAGAGAGACCTTCCTTGCCATACCTATCAAGGCTTGCCGTCAGTGACAGAGATCAGACTTCTTTGGCAGATAGGAAGAAGAGAAAGGAAATCCTCTATTGTCAGTCTCTATTTTCTTCTCTGTTGGTGCTTGCACTGAACTGCTTCCCGGAAAGAAAGAAAAAGCACCACTTCGAAAATAGAATCAAACAAAACCCGGATATGTCTCCACTTCTTTAAGAAGTGCATAGCTTCGAAGCGCTTCCCTCTCCGAAGAGGGTACTCCCACATAAAGATTCGTTGAAAGGTACCTTTATGCAAACCTATTAGCGACCATTGCCCCTTCTTTTTTTATTGGACTCGAACCGTCCATTCTCGCGCTAACATGTAGCGGATACTATGTACAATGGATGCGTTTGGCTTTGACTCATCACAACCCTTCTCAATAAGCTCAGCCACTGATTTGGAATCGACTTCAAGCTTAGCCCCAGGTTCCAAACCAAATTCAAACCTGTGAATAAACCCAAATGTTCAGCTCTAGTCGATGAGCAGGTACCAATCATGTACGTAAACCCAGCAACCCCAGCTCCTGTGGAATCTCTAACCAAATCACCAGTTCCTGCTAACCCCACCGAAGAATGTTCAGCACCCTCGGACTTCAAAACAGCAGTTCCCACCAGACTTAAAGTCAAAAAGGAAGATAAAGGTAAGGTGATGCAGTAGTGGAAAAAGTTCGACTAATTGCCTCTACGGTAGAACTTATTCTACATTACTAGAAACTGATTGTCAAAAACTAGACTCTCATATTGAAAAAAGGTAAGATGTCCCTTTTTGGTTATTTATTTCTTTCCATTGATATGAAAATCTGTAGAATAACTCCATAAGTACACAGCTTCTTCCTTTTGATCCTGCTGTTAAACCCTCCCCACTCCTCCACAGGAGGAATCGATTCTCGTTGCCTCTGGATTCCGACTCACCCCTTCTATCCTTGTTCAGATAGATGATGCCATTGCCTCTGACTCTCTGCTGCTTGAGGCGCCAAATGTTGGCGGCTCTACTCCTGATGTTTAGGTGTCCTACTCGCTTTTGGATGCAACCTTGTTCTCCGTGTGCACTTTTCTCTTTCATTTACCTGTTATACTGGGCGGTTATTGTGTGGACTGTTTTTTCTTGCTCAGGTTTGTTGTTGGTTGTTATCCACCGCCCTCTACTGGGCTTTCTTTTGGTTTCTCTGTGGATGTTACCCCTGTGACTTGATATGCTACTTAATTTGTTGATGTATAATTCGCGTATTTTCCAATTTCTTACTTGGAACGTGCGTGGCTTAAATGAGGGTTAGCTGTTATAAAATCACTGTATCTGGCAAACCCTGATGTGCTGTGTTTCCAAGAAATAAAATGGGACTCCATTTCTCCTTTTTCACTTAAGTTATCCATTGGCAACCCTTTTTTCCTTTGTAGCTAGTGATGCGATTGGTAATTCAGGGGTAATCCTAATTGCATGGAAATGTTCGATCTTTTCTGAAGTAGATCACCAAATTGGCAATCACTGTGCTTCTGTTGACCTTTCCTTCAACCTTGACCTAACTACCTTTAGATTCACTGGTGTTGTGTATGGACCTCCCAGACAACTTAACAGATCTGTTTTTGACAATGAATTAATGAGTGCTAAACCTGATGACTACCCATGGATAGTTGCTGGGTTGATTTTAATGTCACCTTGCTTCTGCAAGACAGATCGAACATAAACCATGATCATAGAGATATGTTGAGATTCAAAGCTTAGTTCGAGCTAGCAAACAGGTAAAGAAGACTAGGAAAAAGATTCATTCATTGTTGGAAAAGAAAGGCGCGGAGCGGCGCATCAACAATAGCTGGTTTCGGAGTTCCTTCCTGAGACAAGATATGTCGTAGATAACGAAAGCTTGGTATGCTTGATGTTATGTCTGCATTGAATAACTCGGCTCAGTGGGCGTATTTTCTTTCAGTTCTGATTCTAATGCCCGCCTGAATTGCCTCATTGAATCGGACCGGCACCCTTTTTTCATGGATTGGAAAAGGGAGAATATCGTTGAGAGGGGCATCTCTTAAAGCGCCGGGGTGCCACCTCATTGTCAATTGTTGGTTGTTATTAACATCCCTCGCTTCCTTTTCTTCAAAAGTGTTTTCGGGCTTTCCCAGTTAGACCTCAAACTTGATTTACTACTTCAGAGAACTCAAATCCATCCAGGGAATTCTTGATATCGGAAACGAAGTTCAATCGGTATTCACGGTCACTTGCTGTACGAGTGGGATAAGCAGTCTACTTCGTTGAGAGAAGACCAAGAGATGTACCAAATTTCGTAGATAATACAGGCAATGCGAAAGAAAAGGAAGGATATGGAGCTTAGCCCGAGGGACAAGCTCTAGAGTTTCAAGCTTTCGAGATCATGAAACTCGTCGGCGAAAGTCCTTCTTCAGGAGCGTATATAAGAAAGAAGCCAATTCTTATTCATCCATCGCTTTTCAATCCGTAACTCGCCTTTGATCTTCCTCAGGAGAATTATCCTCAGACAACAAGACACGGCAATAGCCATTTATATAGCATATACCAACCAAAGCCAAAGGAACCCACATCTGCACCTACTACCAAGTACCAAAGTCTACTCTCCTTGCCACTATAAATGCCGTGCATCACACCATGTTTTCTCCAAACCACAGACTGCAAGTACAAATTGACGAAAATCAAGAGTTCTTAAACATGAGTGTGGAGCTGCTAGATGGCACAACAATCCTGGGCTTCATCGAGGATGAGCGCGCATTTAACACAACAATCGAGGCTCGATTCAGCCTAGATTCAGACTCTGACGGTAGGCTGACGTATGCGGAGATGGCAAAGGAGCTGATGAGTCTCAGGGTTCTCGGTTCATCCATGCCTCCAAAATGGGAACCGAGCCTTAGCCATGAAGAAGCTGTCAGACTATACCAGGGTTTGTTCAAGCAGTTTGACAAGGATGGCGATGGTACGGTTGATTTGGAGGAGTTCAGAGCGGAGATGAAGGAGGTGATGTTGGCGGAGGTGAGGGCTTACCGAAGGTTCGGTCTGTTTGTAATTGGAGGCTATTTTCTCTAGATAGCTAGAAGAGGCGGCTATGTTCGGGTCTACTACAATGGACTTGAGTTGCTCTAACCGCTGGATTCTGGCCGCTTGCTTCAACTCGGCCTGAGCAAATTGGTGTGCTACAGCCAATAGGTCGTGAAGGTTTTCCCTTGGGTTCAGGTGGTAAAAGGGAAGTAATACCCGTGGCTTATGGTTTACCAAACGTAACAACCACTGCTCGGATTTATGGTCTGCCATTGAAAAATTGAGGCCACTCTGAAGTCAAAGTAGATCAATCGGTACAAGAAGGTAGACCACCCACTTAGGTTTAGGCGGCCTTCTATTCTGAAGGTAGGGCCGTGTACCAAGTAGCAGTTTCATTCTAGGTCACCGGGAAAAGGCCTAGAAGAGTAAGCTCCGGATTAGGCTCGTTGGGAAAGTGCAGCATATGAAATAGGGCAAAGAAAAGTAGACCCAGAAGAAGAAGAGTTTCGCTTAGTCAGTCAACTTGGATTAGCTCACTCACCTGGGACAGGGGTACAAATAGGAGTGAGTGGTACGAGTTCTGACATTTCTTGCTACGGAAGAGGTCCCCCATTTAAAGAAGATGGGCAAATAAGAGGTCACCTTCCTAGCCCAAGTCAAGAATCAAGTTACTTATATTTATATGTGTCACCGAACCAATGTCAAGACGATTTTCAGTGCATCGGGAAAAGTCCTGTTGATAGAGAAGGCTTTTTTGGGGACAGTATGATCAGTTATATCTAGCCTAGTTCATTCACCCCTCTCGTTTGACGCAAAAGAGCTTTCTGTGGCGTCTGCCCGCGCTGGCAAAAGCGCCAGATGCTACCTTCCCCTGGATCCTATCTCCTTTGCCTTTCTTACTGTTCCTAGGAAGAGTCTCTAAGACCGACCTAGAGGCCAATTAGACTGAATTAGTCAGTCTAGTGACTACCTGTGTGTGAGATATGTCGAAACACTGCTTTCCTTGCAGTTAAGCCAAAGGTTCAAAGTGATTGGATGAGCGTGTGCTAGTATGAATTCATTCTCTGCGTAGGTAGGGATTGCTGTAAGACCTTTGATATGGCATCGGAATGGTAGGCGCTTAAACGAGTGCTTGACGCGAGTACATTTTGGAAGAAAGATCTTATCTTATTAAGCTCTATTTTGAGCTTGAAACTGTCTGATGATGCGCCGGGATATGGATTCTTTAGAGCCATAGTGAGCGCGGGTGGCGGGGTTTATCGAGGAAGTTCAGTATAGGCAAGCAAGAAAGTGGGCATTCCCGGCACTTTCAATCAGTAGGAGTGTAGTTCAAAGCTAGCAATTGGTGTATTGGCGACGGAAAGCAAGTCCCAGATGTCAGTCTTTCCCAAAAGCTAGCCTATTATGTAATTAAGTCCCGATCTTCTGTTAGAAATGAAAAAACGATTAACAAGCATGCACCAGTGAGTAGTTTTCTTCTCATTTACTCAATCTTCTGAAAAGAACTACTTATATATAGAGTTGGGAGGAAAAAGTACAATCGAAACCTTCGTATGATCGGTGGAAAACCTGCTATCTAATCATATAAGCGCTAGGAGATAGTATCCTAGCCCCACTCAATCTAAGGAGTAGCTTTCTCTCTGCCCGAGTAGGGAGAGCTTGGCTTTGTCTTCATATTGATTTCGTGAAGAACTATGGATAAATCCATTCCATTTCTGTTTTTGTCTAATATTCATCGCCTTTGAAAGCATGTGCAATATCTGGGCGAGTAATAGTAAGATAGATGAAACTGCCAATGAGTTGACTCGGGTCGGATCAGAAAGCGGCACCCGGCCTCAGGTTATGATTGAATTCCAAGGGAGTATCCACAGTACGAGAATCGGTCAAACAAGCACGGGAAATCAAATCAGCTGCATATTTTTTTGGTGTGAAAACCCTTTTGGACTATAGGCAACTTCTAGACCCAGAAAATACCGAAGTAGCCCCTCATAGAAAATTGTTCACTAAGATAGTTCTTGACATGATCAATATGAGTGGGGTCTGAACCGGTGATGATCATATCATCTACATATAAAAGGAGAATTGTGAGACCATGTGACCCGGAAGAAATAAACAAAGCTGGGTCGTGATTGCTCTGGCGGAATCCAGCACCAGTGATGGTTTGACTGAACTTATCGAACCAAGCCCGGGGAGCTTGTCGAAGGCCATACAATGCCCGACGAAGATGACAAACATGGGTTGGTTGGAGGATGTGGGTATCCTAGAGGAGGAATCATGTCAACCTCCTCATTAAGAGAACCATGAAGAAAAGCATTCTTCACATCTAGTTGAGAAAGGGACCAGTTGCGAACTGCCGCCACTGCAATCAAAGTCCGCACAGTTGTCATGTGTGCCACTGGTGCAAAGGTTTCTTCCACATCAACACCATATTCTTGTTCAAAACCACGAGCCACTAAATGGGCTTTGTACCTTTCAATGGAGCCATCAGAACGGGTTTTGATTTCATACACCCATTTACAAGTAATTGGTACTTTCCCGCGAGGTAGTAGTACTAACTCCCACGTACCGGTACTTGAAAGAGCAGACAATTCTACTGACATAGCTTCGCACCACTCCGGTTGTTTGCACGCTTCTTTGTGGGGCTCTCGGTGTGATTGAATTTTGGCAATAAAGGCTTGAAATTGTGGTGAAAAACATTCAGGGGTTGCATAGGTCAGTTTTTTGGGGGCTCTTCTATCACGTTGGGGGTAGCGTCGCTCAGTAGGGAACATCGGTGGAGGATCATTTGTTGTTGGCTCACAAACAGGTACAACCTCTCGGTTGACATCACGAAATGGATAACTACTTGATTAAGAGGTAGGAGAATGGCTAGGGTTAATTGGTGATGATGGATGAGAAGAGTCGATTGCCGAATTTTGAATTGGTAGATCAAGAAAGACAAGTTGTGATGTGGTTTGTTTAGAAAGAGGAGCATTGGAAGATAGGTAATATGGTGTATGTTCATGAAATATGAAATCTCTAGAAATACGCATTCGCCGAGAAAGAGGATTATAACATCGGTATCCTTTATGTTCAGAACTGTAACCAAGGAAAACACATCGTGCTGATTGATTTGAATGAAAGCTTGTTCCGCTTCTTGCTCTCAAAATGCAGAAAGACTTGTCGGAAAAAGCCGGTTGGCTTGGTCCAACCAAGAAAGAAATGGGAGTCTTTGGGCGTGTCATCTCACAGCGAGATTGTGCTTATATATGTCAGGGTCTATCCGACTGGCTCTTGTATCTATTTAAAGCTAGTCTATAAAGGAAGGGATACTGTTATAGGGGACCGAACCCCCAGTCGAGACGTTCCTTCGAAGTGTCTTCTTGCATTAACCCCAGCTTATCCTTTACCGAATGGTTTCAGTAGCATTGCTTTAGCGAATAGCTTTTATATGACGTTCCATTAGGGACTTCCAAAGCAAAGAGGGTCAGCGAGGTCGAAAGGGGTGGCAAAAAAATCTCTATCAGGTCTTTGATTACATTTTGGTGCGGGAAAGACGTCGGCTAATTCGATAGGTGAGGCGAGAAGCACGCGTTCTTGGGCTACCAGCTGAATGAAAAACCTGCTTTGTTGGCATTCTTTGGTCTTTCTCCTAGACCGCTTCGGGAAGTCGAAAACGGAAGGAAGTTGAAAAGGCTAACACTCGGGATTCTCCTGATGAATAGGTGTATGAAACCGGGTTTTGCTGGAAAGCGATTGCCAAATCGTGAAGAGTGTTCAATTCAGTCAATAAACTCCATATTCATTAGTAGGGCACTTCTTGCTTACTGCACTAGCGGTCATCTGTCAATGTGACGTAAATAATTAAGTAGAAGCGGGTATCCATCACAAAGAAGGAGGGTGAAAGGCTAACCGCAACTTTAGCATATTCTTCCGGTTTCCAGAATCATCATCAACGAACATTGCAAGGTGGGTTCATATCGCAAAGCCGGAGCTTACAGCATTTACCATGCGCGAGTAGGTATCGCACTTTCTCATCATTCGAAGCTATCTCCATCTGTCAAGGAGAAGGTATGGTACCTCGACCCGGACTGCTATTGAAGAATAAGAACTCGTTGGGTTGCGTTCGACCGAACTCTATTCGTCAACTTCAACGGGATCCGGTAGCCGGTGCCCCAGACTTCTGCCTTTTCTTCTGATGTAGTCGGTTGTTTTGATTCGTGAACTACTAGGAGCATCTTAATTCAGACTCCCGAAGAAGACTTTCGGACAAAAAGAAGAATCCAAAGACGATACATTTAGTAACTCTACAGGTACCACCAGTCATTTTCATTTCTGGATTTCGAAATAGAACATCCGGCTATTCCTGTAGGTTGTTTACCAGATACGCACCTGGGAGTCTCTATCAAAGCGATTCTCTTTCTTGCTTATGAGAAACATTAGTGCAAGGGAATTCTGTAATCACCGCATTACCATATATCTAAATGGAAGAAAGCTCAGAAACAACCGTAGGCGCTGCAGTTGTAAAGCCAAGAATGGTTTGGGTGCAGCCCCCCTATTGTCAACCACATTATAGAGATCAAACCTCAAAATAATTGAACATCAAAAGAGAAGATTGGCCCGGAAAGATGTCCTCCTTCTTTCAGTCTATCTATAGGCAAATGCCTCTACAACCCGCCCGGATCAGTCTATTAAGCGCCAGGATGCCTCACCATTGACGTTGGTTGGAAAGACGAAGGGGCAACGTCTGGCTATTACATCATCCGAGAATGAGATCTCTTATCATAGATCGGACTCTTCCTTCTTCCGATCATAAGATATTAGCTGGGCCCGACTCAATAGAATGAATCGCCTTTTCGTCCTGCACTATCGAGTCAACGCTTTCGTACTTTCTTTCACGTAGCGCTCCCTTCTAAAGTCACTCTGTAAGAAGAGTCTTCGGTGTCCACACCACTCATCATAGGTCTCCTCTCGAAAGCCCTCTCCCATTCATGTTGAACCGGAACTTTCACCCCGTACATCTCATATGGATTAGCCCCCTCGAGCGTCCTTATGTCCCGGCTCTCGCCTATTCGTCTGTAAGAAAACAGGTCCGCTCTGTGGTCTTGCTTACCACGGACTGGCCCTCCTATGAATGAATACTTCCTTCGTTCGGGGTGGCTTGCTTTTCAATCGAGATATTATTCGACTCTGTCGGGAAAGTCTAGTAGAATGCGGCGCTTTCATGCAGCATTGGCCGGTGGAAAGTATAGAGATGTTTTTTTTGTTACTTCACTCTCTTTTTTTTCTTTCGACGCCTCTGATTGAGCCTGAACAAAAAACTGGTATGAATCTCATTCTTCACTCTCCCATGAGCAAATGAATTGGTCCTTGCCCTTGTCTTCATTCACTTTTGAGCTCATCATAGGAAAAATCTCCGGCGCGTTGGCAATCCCCATCGTCATCGTCGGTATCAAGATATATTCCACCAACGGGCACATCAAACGAGGAGACCAAAGGTTTGAGGATCTGAATGGATTGTTTAATGCCTCGACCAGATGAGGCTATGGAATGAATAGGTTTTGTCCGTTTAATCACTCAACGCCGCTTTCTTCTGTTTCCACTATTTTCCTCTAAGATCAAGTCTCGCACTCTGAGAGGTCTCTCGCATCGCCATATGTCAGGTGGGCTAGGCTAATATTCAAGGGAATATAGCTCCTTTCGTCCTCCTACACGAAGTCTGATAAAAGCGCCAAAAGGAACAAATATCGCCTTTCGCGCAATGAATCGTCTCACGCAACCAGATATCCAAATCCATCTAGTAGTAGGAAAATCAGACTCGTCATCTCTCCCTACCTTCCGCTTTCTCAAGTATGGATTGGTTTAAGGCATAAGTCTCAGAGCTGGTCAAGAAAGTGGTTTTCAATTTTGATTCGTTGGTCCCGTTTTGTCTTGCCTCTGAGCAGTCCTCGGGGTGAGCTGATTCCAGAAGTTTCAGTCTGAGGTTCAGCCCTGGCAGCCAGCGATCGGTGAGGGCTCAGGCTTTCCAAAAAGGAGGGCAACTGACACGTCAAAGGGAAAGTGGAGAGGCGAAAGCGAAAAGACAATGGTTTGTGACTATTTATTCTAAATGAAAATGACAATCGTTCGTGTCTTTAACCTCATTCGTTTCATCCGGAAGTCAGAATCTGACTTGATCCTTGACAAATGAAAGCGCCACATTCTTTTCCTCTTTTCCGAGACTTGTTCGATCTATGGGTTTCACTAACGGGCGGAAGGTCGGGCTAATATAATCTCAAATCAAAAAAAGTCATTCAAGACCTGAGAACGGCTCTATTTCAAATGTGAGCGTCTCTGAATTTAGTTAGCCCCACCGATGCGATGCTTCTTGGGCCAACCTTGGATCCATCTATCAATCCAATCAATCCTTCCGGGTCAAGGTTCTCGAAGGGATTGGGAGTAGTGTAGGTGGGGAGTCTTGTTGTAGGAAGTACTCATGGCAAGCGCATATGAGGTGGCTAATCCGGACCAAGTTCGAGAAGGGGTCCCAAACAGAAGGTCGTTCGGGAATAGAAATCATTCCTCCTATTGAAAGTGCGCCGAGGGCTTTCCCCTGTCTTCTGCCTTTCCTTCCAACTCTATATATGGAGAGAGCCTTGAGTCAGAATTCGAGGTTATGAAATAAAGGAGAAATTCGTCGGATCACTCAATGCTTGGATGGATAAAGAAGCAGAAGCACTCCAAAACTGCACTATGTCAGAAGGTGGCCACTTCTACAAGCGCCAGGTATAGGAAATGGGCGGGGACTACCTTATCTGGAAGCAGATTAGGACCAAAAGCTGTCAGAAAAGGATAACTTTGGCTAGGGACACCTGAAACCAAGACCTATAATGGTAGGGAGCTGGATAACTGCTTGTGACAGCTCGAGCACTCTTTTGAGGCCACCAAGCTCAAAGATCAAGAGGTCAAAAGAAAGAGGAACTTCCAGTATGTACTTGACCGAGACTGAGAGGCTGTGGTGGCGCGGGGCTAACACAAGAAGAAAACAGAAGTCAGATAAGATTTCGACTTCTTTGATTTCATTCAGAAGTATATAATATGGGCGTGGGGTATGACCTTTCATCCGAGAAGTATGGAAAGTGAACAAATACGATATCAATTGACAGCCTAGCCTATTGACGCAACAATCCCGGGTTGACTCACTGCTTGCCCTGACTGATGGGTACCCCACCTTGCCACAGACAGAGTAGGCTCTTCCTGATCTGACATTGCCCGAAGCCAACTCTTCAGTGAACCCATACGGGAGAGATAGTGAATGCGGGGTAATATGTCAATGGATAAATTCCCAGAACAATGAAAGAGGGAATTGGGGGGCTTCCTCAAAAGTCACTGCATCGGATTCACACACCAACTCTTGACATTACACCTTCCCCGCACCAAGATGGCTTCCCTGCTCCCATCCAATAGCAAGTTCCAGTACAAGTCAGCAATAAGGACAGAGAAAGAAGAATGAAGGAAGACCCGCACCTGCTATTGAATTTCCTGAACCAGCCAGAGCGGACACACCGACCCCGAAGCAGTCACTCCAGTCAAAACTGTCCGGGCATACCTATTCGTACCTCAACCCAGAAAGTACACCATAACTATAGAGAGGGGAAGTAAATAAAGCGTAGTTCCAGCCCCGAGACTTGAAGTTCCTCAACTTTCATCTTCAATTCAATCAGTACTCCTTCCAAGAACCAGCTATTACTACATAACCTGGTCCTACCAGCAATGGTTGATAAAATACCCCGAAAAACCCTTTTGAAAAGCATTTCTTTCCCTCCCGATGCACGAAGAAACCTACTAAGAAAGAAAACGACTATGACATTCCTTCTTTCTGAGCACTTTCCCTTGCTTCATAACTACTTGTTGGTTTTGATTCTCTTTCATACTGACTTCTAGTGTCAGTTTCCTAGTTCTGCTAATTATTTGTCCTCCCTCTGGCGGACTTGGAATTTCATTTTCTATCGCTTGATATTTGACTAAATAGTGGTAATGTGGACTTTTTTTCAGATGGACACGACTTTTTTTGTAGGACAGATTCTTGATCACAATTCACTGATCGACCCTTTGGCATTGAAGTTCTGCCGGTAGTCTCCTTGTTCTAGTTAGGGTTCCCCTCGCATGAAAGGAATGACAGTCTTCAGTCTATTCTTCCGTATCAAGGCTTGATCCCAAGGAATTCGATAGCTAGAGCTTCCACATACTATAAGGATTCATAGGTAGGCTGGAAGTAGCATGACGTGAATCACTCTTGGATCCGGCCAAGGGAAGACTTGACTAGGGAAAGATGAAAAAGAAAGCACAAGTCGAAGGCTAATTCATGCTTTGTTTGCCCGTGAGTGATGTTCTTCTTTTACTGAATATCCCCAGTCACAGCGACGCCCGATTGGCACGCTATGCACGCTTACCATGTGCCAGTATTAGAAGATGAATCTCAACAAGGCCAAAGGGGTGAAACTAGGCTTTCTTCGGCACAGATAAGAGGGCTACGCGCGAAGGCAAGACTTGCACACCAGAAAGAAGGGATATGCGCAATCAAGGCATTCAATAGAACATCAACAGAGGCAGATACTTATGGATGGGTAGTAATCGGAAGGTCTCGTTGGAATCTCACCATTATATAGAAAACCCACTGGCATTGAATGAATCAGATGAGTCCAAAGGCATACCCTAGCAAATCCGCGAGTTCTGCTTTTATTCCATAACCTCCTTTTCGTCAGTTGATGCTGGGCTATTGATCTTTTTCAGTTGCAAGGAAAGAATGCGATTCAACAGGCTTTGAAGATGACAGGCCGCCCTAGGTTAGACAGTTCAAAAGAACGAATCGGCGCATCAGCAAAGTTGGTTCCTTCGAATGATGACTCAGCTGACCCAGCGAGAAAGGTATAACGTTTTGAGCAGCAAGACACGTATAATGTTGAGAGCATAGAGGACTTCGGCACCTATGACTACACTCTTCCATTATTGAAAATTCAAAGAGAATCGGCATCTGGCGTCACAGAACTTGTTGCAAACAGCCAAGTGCTCATCGTTGGGCTTCTCCACCTTCTTTGAAAACGCCACCTTGAATGATCTCTGCTTACACATACCAGCATCTTCTGAACAAGAAACTGAAATACTATGATTGATTTATTCAACAAAAGATGAATTCAATAGCAGCTTCCCCAACTCAGTGTCTTCCACATAACCCAACCAAACTTCCTTATCCTGGCTTTGCTTATGAACTGCAGTTTCCAGCTTTGCCAACCAATACTCCAAACCTTCCGTAATCTTTCTCTTATTTGCTTGCTTCACATCATGTCTTTACTTATGAACGTCGACTTTTCTAGCAATTCCTGTATCACCGAAGTCTGCCGGATGCTATTTAGACAGTCACAGTTGCCTTATCTATTCTATTCTCCTAGGCCTATGAACCAGATCACGCCTTTCCCGATACAGATCATCGAGGGAAGTCTCAAAAGTCTGACTCGGATACTCGAACATATACATTTTGAAAGAGAAGAGTAGTTGTAGAGTAGTGCATGCGCCAGGATATGTACTTTAATAGAAGTGGAGTTTGTCTCGTCCTTCATTCCCCGCTTGCCGGGGTTGTTGCCAGTACCAGAACAGAATGGAAGAGGAATTTCAAACAAAGCACATCCGCTTTTTGATTCTCAGTAGCTATATCTTCGTTTTGAGTCACAGCCGGCGCCTTCCTTCCATGATCTCGAACACCCGCCATTTGAGCTGTCTTTTTCTCTTAGTGTAGACCACGCCTGAGAGTGATGGTTCAAAGGGACTTTGGATCCATGCCTTTTGAAACTAGTCAAGAAAGGTGCCCGGTGGCGCTAAGGACTCCCTTCCCTGATCTTGATAGTACCATTCATTGGTTGACAAACTTGTGCAGACAACTCCTTGTTCTTCGTCTGGATTACCTTAGAACTTCTCCTTTTTCTATTTGAGATAGCCGCGGGTTGGCTTCCTACTTCAATCAGTCTGACTCCATCCATCTTCGAAGAGAAGTATGCTTTACCACATTCAGAAGTTGCTCGGCTCGCTGCCTATTCACTCTACCAATGCTCTGAACACGATCTATCTAGTTGTGAAGTTGCGTCTTCTTGGGCTAGGAAATGGATTGCTCGCTAGTCTTCTTTATAACGAGAACTTCACCCAAGGAGTCTCATTTGGTCGAAACGTGCCATAGTTGATCTCCGGTCGAAACATGCCGTAGTTTCGGGATTCCCTAACTACGTCTATTCTTTTTCTTTCTTTTCTTTTCCTCACTCTCCCTTACCCAGCCAATTCACCCTTGCTTGTTTGGTCGTTAGATCAGAGGGCGGGGCGCTCATACAAAAAAGAATGGTTGGAAGAAGCCGGCTCCATGCTTTCTTCGGTAAATACCATATCGATCGGGACTACCAGGGTCTCTCATGGATTTCTCTCCATATCGTTCTGACCATCTGTCTATCTCATTAATCGAATGTTCAACTTCGTTTAGATTCTCGATCGATTTGTGCCATTAAAGGCAGTCCCCATCTTCCTCGAATGCGAGTCCGCCTTCACCATTCTCCTTTTTTTATGATCTCCCATAAGTCACATTTTCTCGTGGCGGAAATGAATAAGGTTGAAGGCGGCTATCAGTCGCTATTTCCTCCCCTACTGAGAACAGCTAAGGTCCAGTGTGTTGGAAATGCAGTACAGCATAGATTTGAGGACTGTGAAATGGAGCTATGGGTCCTCGCACGCCTGGCGCTTCGCTATTAGACGGTGCCATGCTAAAATATAAGACTGATCTTTTTTTTGTTGGTGGGTTGTTCCCGTATGTATCAAGTAGGTGACTGATAGGTAGGGGATCTATTATATATCTTTATAGATAGATAACTATAGGGAGTAGTGAGTGCGCATTCATTCATGTATAAGGGTGACGGTTATATAGGTAGTATATTGGTTCTCAACCCGATGAGCTTGCCCCTGTTGCTGTTTTAGGTAGTGCTTCCTCTCCCTTTGCCGAGATCTAATCCAAAAGGTGATTCCTGTGTTTGAATGTCCCGGGTTTTCGATCATCATAATAGGTGTGGATGGGCTGATCGGAGTAGTAGTTTCTCGCCTGATGTTCCGAAGAGCCTATAGAAGGTGGGCCCCGGTAGTCTTTCGAATACTTAAATAGATCTCGGTAGGCTTGGTAACTCAATAGAAAGAGCTCTTTATGAAATAGTTCGGTCTAACCTTCTGTTCAGCCAAGAGAGGAATCAATAATAGGTGCTTTCATTAGAAGCCAGGGCGTGGAACACTTCAACAATTCCAACCGTCAAAAGAGATGGATCTCCTGTAGGCTATACAAGAGAAGCATATCTTGTCTCAGAACTAGGCAACTAATAAGGACTAAAGAAAAAAAGAGAAGAGAAGTCAGTTCCCCTTTCTCGTTCGAGGGCAGGAGGACTTTTTTTTCACTATTCGTTGACAGGACGGACTTTCAAAGTGCTGCGATCATCCTTCTTTTCTAACCAACCGATGTCAATATTTGGGATCCGAACCAAGGCATTCCGTCTAAGATACGTACAGGTATCACCCTCTGAAGCAAAGTCGGTCGGACAAGGGGGAAAGACATGGAATTGAAAGGGAACCGTAGCCAAGTGGCTAAGGCAGAAGTCTGCAAAACTTCTATTCGTCGGCCTATATTGTAACCTCTTCCGACCGGTTCCTACAGCGCCATTCCATCCATCCTTTTTTTATATTGTAAGTGGATAGAACGTTTTACCAGGCGAAAACCATTTATGGAGTGAGAGTTGCATATATATGGACAGAAAAAAGCCTTCCTGATTCCGGTTTCATTCATTTATACTTTTTTCGCGTCAGATGAGGGCCTTCTTTCTTTTTGTTTTCAGTTCATATCAGCCTGAATGAGGATGTAGAGTCAGTTTCGTTCATAAACTGGGCCGAAGATCTGACAGAGGTTGACTTGCTGGCTTGCGAGTTGCCAGCTCCGTAGTTGATTGCTAACCAGAGGATAGTTATAGCCAATATTCCTATTCCTGCTTGTGTGCTTGTTTGCTATTCTTCCTCTTCCTGTTACGAGACGACCTCGGCTCAAGCTGACCCCACACCGAAAGTCGTCAAGCAGTCTTGGGCCCATTAATCGGTGAGGGGGAAACCTGTTGGAGCTCTCCGCCATCACCTCGCCTAGATCCAGGGGTTCATAACCTCCAGTAGCAGAGATGCAAGTTGCAAAGGCTACTTGCCTGCCGAGGTGGGAGATCCATCATATCAAATTAACAAAGCAACACAGGTAGCAGTGGTTGACATATTTCTTTCTCGTTTTCATCGGAAAGGAGAGTTTGAACGTTAAGCAAGAAGAGCTACGAGTTGTACGACGGGCTATTTAACCGACCGTCACTTCTCCTTTGTATCTGCCGAAGACGCAAGTAGCCCAACGACAGGCTTGTGTGGAGTTGAATGACAACACGCAGAGGTCTTTTGGTGAAACTGGAGGCTCTTTGTCTAAAGGAAAGGCAAAAAAGGCCAATCCCAGTTTCAGAATGTTCAGAAGCAGTAGGAGGTTCACCATCAGAAAGGCATGGGACAAAAAACTCTCTTAAAGCTTTCTTCGAAAAAGTCTTTCGCTTGACTCGGCTCAACGGCTTGAGTTCCGTAAATGCTTTTTTCGTATGAAGCTTGAGTCAAGTCTAGTCTCATGCAGTGAATATCGTCAAGCAATCATTGCTCGTCTCTCCGAAACCTATTGATAAGGAAGGCGTTCAAGTGTATTGAATAATCAAACCTTTCACGTATTTGTTAACATAGCGTTGGACGATTGATTCCTTTCTTTCTCCATGGCCTGCTTCCCATAACTGGCCTTACTCAAACTTGCGACTTGATAAGAGTCCACAAATTTCCGGTTAACTGCTGACTTTCTTTGCTAGCTCACCCGAAACTCTGTCTTCAGGAGGAAAGCTTGCTTGAGTACCTTACTTGAAAACAAACCGCTTGAGCCGAAACATAAAGGTTTTTTGAGCCGCTGCTTGCTCTCTAACTGCTCTGACCGCTTCTTTTTCTTGACCTCTGCTCACTGCTGCCAATGCTGTGACTGCCGCCCCTATCTCTAAAGCTGCGGATTACAGCTCCTGACTCAAGCAGTTCAAAGTCTGAAGTATTAGTATTGTTTGTGACATTGAATTCCAGAATGAACATGAAATTCAAAGGAAAAGTAGTATGGGACAGCCTGCTGCTTGCTATTACTGACTGCGGCTGCCGACCGAAGAACTGAAGATCTTCAATCTATGTTTGAATGCTCTCGCGAAATCAAAGAATTTCGAATGCTCAAATTCTCAAAATAGGATAGGAAAATCATCTTCCATTTTTTGATATAGAAAGAAAGAGATTGTACTCCGCACAGGCCTCACTGCTTCCTTCAAAGCCATTGTTTGCCTTCTTGCCTGCCTTCAGTTCATGCCTTCAGGCCGGCCTGCTTTTTCCTATGAATTAGATGCCTACTTCCCATTAAGTCCAAATACCTCAAAGACAGATTTGATATAAGAGTGAGTTAAAGAGAAAGATAGCTTTTGACAATTTTTGGAGTCCCTTCGTTCCCGTCTGAGAGACTGACATCAGACTTTTAGGAATTCCGGGAACCTACAAGACCTTGTCGAAGTAGAAAGAGCTAAGCCCTCTCTTCACATGAATGGCGCTCTTTCTATTCCTTCAACCCTATGTTGACTGCTGTCAAGATCGATGCAGGAATAGAATTCAGAAAAGACCTCTCCCCCGTGTGCCATGTGCCTTGAAGCTCCAGAGTCTATGATCCAGTCCATGCTATTTGCGTGATGGAAAAATAGGAGGAATTGGACGTCGGAAGAATCCGCAAATGAATATTCTTGATTTCCTCTCGGACAGGCCCTCTTTTCTCATTCGAATGTACATCTCTTTCGGTAATGATCATCTACAACTGAAAGACTGACGTCTTCCTCTACTCGATCCTTAGTTATACAATCTCCCTCCACCTCGATTCTTCTGATCCTCATAGCCGAACTCCTTTTTGATTCGCGTCCTCCCCCTGGATCTATTCCTGCCGCGTCCACGTCCTCTGCCTCCAGCAACTAGAGCTGCATCATCTTGCTCATTATTGAGAATAGGCCTCTCCTCACACCGTACCAGTTATTCATGCAGTTGAATCTTCCCGTATGAATCTGACTTCTTGAGTGTATAGATTCTTTGAGAAATTCAATCTATTCCCACGTCACTCTTCTCATAACATATCCTGTTCTCCTCACTTTTCTCCCGGATTCACCGGTTGATTTCAGACGGGGTTCTATGCTTTCTAGCCCCATTTGACAAAAGTGAGCTTCCCCTATCTCTTTTGTAGGAATCAGATAGCAATGCTCATTCGTGAATAGCATTTCATGCTTCCGCAACTTCGTCGGAGAGATCAATGGAAACTAACAAAAGAAAAGCGGACGGCATTGTTCATATGATAGCCGGAAAAGTCAGTTCTCACGCCGGCTATTCAAAAAAAGAAGAAAGACTTATTCATAAACTTCCTTTTATCGAGCATAATAGCTCTTATACGCTTGTACAGAGGAGTCTCCAAACAATGTCTATATATAGGTGCTTAGTATCCTACAAAAACATTAACATCCGTTGCAGCGTAAGCTTGCTTTCTCTCCCGCTGACAGACAAAGAATAGATTGATTTAGACTAGTCTATGGTAGGCCTACGCTAGTTGAGAATCTCTTTATTGTTTGTATGATAGCTTAGCTCTCTATATTCTTTGCTTAAGCTATCGTGTCGTGTAGATGGATGGCATGCATCTCCCTATTTATTCCCACATCCCCGGATATGATTAATGCATGGAAGCTAATTAAGTTAAGGAATTGGGTCATTCTTCGGCCCAAGATGCAATCATTTGGACTCCATCCGAGGGAGTGGAACTATTATAATAGGCTTGGCTCTGGAAAATGATCTTATCTTGGGCAAAAAAACGAAAATAAAGAAGAGCTTATTGTTTCCAAGCGGAACTCGAAGGGGCTGCTAGCAGATTTGTTGGGGATGGCAAGTTAACACCGTGGGTAGGCTTGCCTTTCACTCGCTCTGGCACATTTTGGCGGAACGTCAACGTTATATATAGTAGAATTTTGGAGATAAGTTAATGTTTCAAAAACAAAAAATGGAAAAGAGGATTTGCAAAGATATGCAGATTAGAAGCGTTTATCTCCAGTTTGATGAGAGAAAGAAGACGAAGAATCGGCGAGCATCCTAGCCAAATGGGACTTTTTGTCTCAATCCGATCAAAAAGAAACAACATATTGTATTGTGTGTTGACCACCGGGAAAGGAATGGATTAAGATGAAGACGGACGGTTCAATTAGCGAGCATGGGAAGGCTTGTGGAGGTTTAGCAAGAGACGACTAAGGGGTGCGTTCTCTCAAGCAGTTAAGAAAAAGACCATACTCGAAGTCGAGCTCTTTTGCATCTGAACATGTATTCAAATAGCAGCTGAAAAGGAGTGTCAGAGGATTTGGATTGATTCGGATTCCCTAACGTCAGACATGGTATACTCTCAAGATCCCAAAGTCCGCAGCGCCGGAAAGCCTCTTCTTCATAAGATCAAGAAAGTACGAGCTTCGAAGATTAGAAAATCTCCCATACTTGGAGAGAAGCAAACCAACCGGCCGATTTTTTTGGACTATGCGGTTGGTAGTAAATATTTGGTCTTCACATTTTCCCTTCCATTTTGGAAAGTTAGTTGAAGAGGATAGATCCGGGAAATTGTACATACGAATGTCAATCTTCATTTTAGTATATTAAGACACTGGTAGGGGTCGATCAGGCAAATCCCAAAGCTGACCCCCGAACAGCGGCCGGACTGCTCTATTTACCCTCTCTCTCTTCAGACTCACTGAACCCTTCGATCAGACTCCTTTTGCACTGAGAACACAATTCAGAACCCTCCTTCTCACAAGAGGGCAAACCTTGTACGTTGATCGAATCTTCTTTCGCATCCAGAAGAGAGGCTGTGGGCTATCCGAGAGAGTGGTTCAGGTGACTACCGGAGTCATTTATTAAGCATAAGGAGGTCAGATGGGCTTAGTAGGGCTCGAACCTACAATATCACCGTTATGAGCGGCACGTTTCAACCAATTCAACTATAAGCCCAATCGGATCTCTACATGCCCTTCCGAGTGGACATCACGAGTCGACCTTTGCTCGTACTCCTTCTTCTTTTTCCCGTCTCCGCCTTCGGTTGGGTTCTTTCTTTGTGAAGCCCTACCTACATACATCGTATAGGCTCTCTCCTGACGCTCGCAGGGTAGACTTTGTCTTCGCCACAAGTGTCAGTCCTTGGTCAGACCTGGAAGAAAGATCTCCACTCATTTCATTCATTCAGTGCCTGCAGTGAGGCGCGACCCACAACAAGGGTGGAGGGAGACCGAAGAAATCGGAATTGGATTGAATGCTACACCGGGATCAGCAGCTTACAGTGAAGACCGGGCAGGAGGAAGTTGGAGGATCGGGCGGGGAAAACGGGCTTCGAACCCGCGACTTCTGGCGTGACAGACCAGCACTCTAACCAACTGAGCTATTTCCCCCTTTTTGAACTACTGTCAATTCCACAGTCACCTACCCTTTGCCACTATACCAAAGTAGCTGTACAACAGACAGAATGCCCTTCTCCGTCTGGTCTTTTTTTGGCCTTTTGACGAAAGTCGAAAGAAAGAAAAGGCTCGTCTCGCGAAGGGGGGGCTAGGCCAACTATCAGCTATCAGTTAGTTGGTCCTACGCGCCACTTCAGTTGACAAAAGCGAACAAGCTAACGCACGCTGCGAACGTTCCTTTGTTCGCCTTCTTCCTAAAAAAAAGGCCTACTGACCTTTTTGAGGGAAAAAAGCCGCTTACTCAATCCATAATCAGACGACCTAGTTCCAAAGTACCAAAACAACTGAAGCCTACATACCACTACATCAGCCTTCCCTCTTCCTATGAACCGATTGTCAGAGGTATGAGCTTTCGGCAATAGGTGCGGTCAACTAGACCAAAGAGGAAGGGCTACTATCGCCAGCTATTAGTGGGCTTCTTTTTTCTATGGAAATACTGAATCGAATTCAGCCGTCTTGCCGAACAAAGAAGACTATGGAGCGACAAGGCCTAGAAGGGAGTATGGGCACTCGATCACTCACTACTTGGGTGACGAAAGACGACCCTGAAGCTACAGGAGCGAGCCTACCCCCCTGAGGGGGGGCCCGGGTGAAGTTCCTCTCGGAGACTGGCAGTCTACAAGAAGCTGGCAGAGCTGAGGCCATTGGACCACATCCATCCCCCTACCTCAAAAGTCACCCAGCGAGTGAAGGAGCCTCTCATCTTCGTTCTTCGAATTACGCTAGTAGAAGAGAGTAGAGACTAATTCCTGGAGGCTAATGAATGAAGATACTACTCGACTCCCAGCCTTATTCTCTCTTTTCACCAAGCCTGGAAGACATTTCCAACAATCAACTTCCCACTTTTGATGTCCCCTTTCTTTGTAGATTCTGCTGCGTCTTTAGAAAAAAAAGGAGAAGGACAGGCAGGGGTGGCTAGTCAGAAAAGCTATTAGAAAAAGAAATTCGAATTATGAATGAATCCAATCTCCCCAAGTAGGATTCGAACCTACGACCAATCAGTTAACAGCCGACCGCTCTACCACTGAGCTACTGAGGAAGAACGGACTGCACGGAAGCCGACTATCGTTCTTTGGACTAACCAACCGCAGACCGAAAAGAAAAAAAGTGCGTCACTTTTGCTTTTTCACATACATACGCCGCTTTCCTATAGGGCCCCGGCAGGGCTGATCGTGAATGAACTCGCTGGGTGACGATAGCAATCCCCTTGACCCCTCGGGCAGAGAGCCTCCAGGACAGGACAAGGAGGGCTAGGGCGGTCAAGCATCCACTCTCGCGATATGCATATTGATTAATCAATCGATCTCTGCGTCCTGCCAGTTCGCTAAGTAGACTCACTCTACTACCGAGGGGCAAGACAGGCTGGTTCCCGTCAAAAACAAGGCGGATCAGCCTTGCTTGCTTGGAATTGGCAAGTATGAGAGAGTCCTATTTCTGTCCCCCTTTCTACTACTCAGTTCAGTAAAGTAGCACTTCAGCTATTCCGACATTAGAATAGATCCCGATCAAGCAAGCAGGAGATGGTGGTCCTTTCATCTCTCTGCCCCCATGCTCTATAGCCTCAGGATGATGAGCTGCTTTCATGCTAGAAGAACTGAGATCTGCCCAGTCATTTCCTACGATTCAGTAGTGTTTATAGGCTCGTTCATTCATTCACTCGTTGGGTTCGTGTGGGCGTTGAGAATTTCTCACATTGTAGCATCCTTATCGGTAATCTAGCGGCAGACTTGAGCACTTTAAAGAACTCCGCCAGAACTCTTAATATGAAAATACACATCAAAAAAGCATCGAGCGAGACCCTTCTCTTCCATTGTGAATGCGCCGACGTTTTCGACCAACAACATCTACTCCCAGCTTCCGGCGCTTTTTGAACACAGCGATCAGCAAGCAGCAAGCGGGGGGGAATCAAGTCAAGTACAACACAGGACTGACTAGAGGGGGCACATTGATGAGAAAGGTAATCAGGGCTTGCTGCTTGAAAACGTGCTAACGAGGCTTGTGTGAAAGAAACATCTTGGAGATATACTGATTGATAACCCATGATCCTGAGAGTTCTGGTAGGCGAAATGGCACCGCAAACCAAAGAGTACAAGATAGAGTACTGAAATCTGGTGCATATTCTCATAAATAGTGTAGTTTGAGAATTGTCGACTTTCATTTTTTTGATTGGAGATAGTGTTTGTGTTCAGTTTCGATATCTTTCTTCAAGTTATGTTCCCGCGCCTTCCTTCAAGATTCAGTAATAATCAATTAAGTGTACAAGTGTGATAAATTCATCTTACTTAGTTTTTATATGTTTCCTTCTCTCTATTTACTCCCATACTCTTTCCTTTTCCGTGCAAGTAGGTTTTGACGAGTCATACTTTTGAGTCGGCACTTTGTCCATCTTTTGATCTCCACTCCTCTTCCCATCAACTCACTACGGCACGTTCCGAGCCAAATTGCTCGGCTCTTCTTTGGTCTCAACATTATACGTTTATCCCAGAGGCTCCATTCATTGGCACTTGCAAACCTTTTTTCCAGGTTCGTATCTGTACTTCCAATCTCAACTAGCGAACTTATGGACTTTCAATCCTCGGTTCCTCACGGTTGTCAACAGGGTTCCTGCCGGTTGGAAAGAGGGATCAAAAGGTGAGGTTGATTGTGATGTTGTGTGTTATCTGTGAGTGTGTATCTTGTCTGGGTCTAGCCCGTAGGTTCGCTAAGTTTGGTAACTGCAGTGAGTAGTTGTAGTAGTCCTTGAGTGTCGTGAGTTGTTCCACAAGGGTCAAAGGTTTGTGTTAGTACTTTTTCAACCAAGCCTTGCCATTCCTTTTTTGAGTGGGAGAAGTGGATTTGTCCTCTCTTTGTTCGTTCCTAGCTACTCTTTCTCACGTAGGAATAGTTCTTCCCTTTCTATGGGTAAGGTAGAGCAGTCTCTCTCTGTTCTAACTGAATGTGGAATCTCCAAGAAAATGGAGGTTGCGGTGGAAAGAGTACTCACTGCTTCGTTCTCAAGTTACCAAAGCAAGGCAGTTTTGATCAAAGAAATTGGTCAGGAAGGCGCGATCCACTCCTTTCATAGCGGATTACCTATCAAAGTGGCGTGTAGCTCGATTTGGATTCAGAAAGACTGATCTATAGAATAGGAGTGAGTGGGCTGATGCCAATTCATCCTTGATTTCATAACCTCGCATTCGAATTGATCTCAGTCCATAAGTTAGCGACGTTAGGAAAGCATCACATCCTAGGCCACATAACAACCATGAACTCCAGTTACACAATTGAAGATACCTATCTATTATCTTGATTCTCTCTTTCTCTCTGAAGGAATCCAAGTAGCTTACACCAACAAAGCCCACACACCCCTTACCCCAAGCTCCCTTTGAAGTGTTGTACACTCTTGAGAAAGTGAGGCCTCATAAAGAAAGTCTAACATGGTCAAATTGAGGAAGAAAACAAGCCAAACAAAAGAGAAGAGTGCCTGTGTTAAGCATATATAGATCAGCTTTCTTCCCGCGAAAGACAGAGTCTTTGCTTTGCCGATCTCTTTTTCTTTTCCGATACTGGAACACTAGCTTCAATAAGTACTCCTTTCTTTCTCAGCCAGAGGTGGCTGCTGCTTTCTTTGGAGCTGGTGATGCCGAAGCCTCATCAATGCCCGAAGAAGGACGAAGATGAGCTGGAGCTAGACGTTGAGGGTAAGGACGACAGCCGGTGTACCTTGCTTTGCTTGTTTTTTCTAGGTATACAAAATGGGATCTCTCTCTTTTTCCAGACATCTACACCCCCTTACGTCAATCTATGCTCCACTCAGACATATTAGCTAGGCTCGGCTAAGAGGACCTCTTTCTGCTTTGCCTGAGAAGCCTTAGTTCAGAGAGGTCCCCCACGCTATAGAATCTCTGAAGAAGCGCTTTCGGATGTCAAAGATTTCTTTTTTGATTTCAGTTTCTGCCTCTCTTTCTGAAAGGATGATTTGCCTTCTTAATGGGCCTTGACGTTGGGTACTCTGCTGGAAGAGCCCTACCCTTTTTCGTAGTGAAGATGGGGAAAGGTGAACTGAAATGAATGGCTATTTCTTTTTTCTATGGTTGTCGAGTGATTCTTGACTTCTCTCTTGTCTTTAGCCCCGTGCGGTGTTAGAAGCAAGGCTTGGACAGGCCGGGAATACCACCTCAGGTTCACATGAAGAAGGAAATAGATAGGAATCATCTATCGATAAGCTAAATCACCTTTCTGAACATGCCTTGTTTACACTCAAAGTTGGAGTTGTCTCTCCTCTCTTCTGTTTTCTGTTTAGTGAGAAGTCACTATTTGTTTTTTTCAACATAGTCAAAGTGGACATTGCAGATCCAATCAATGAATATGGGAAGAGCTCCCTTCGCTTATACCACAAGAGCTTGAATTAGGCCGGAGGTGAGTGGATGTACCAGGAAAGGACCGTCTTTGAGTGCTAACAAGCCTTTCATCTTGGATTTACAGGTGACGTCTATGTTTTTTAGAAAGTAAGTGAGAATTTCTTTGTTCATCAAAGTGAGAAGATTCTGTCCGCCCATCTCAATTGTTTGGTATCATCTCTTCTAGGTAAGTGACTAGTTTCTTCTTTGTTTGAAAGAAAATTGGTAACTTATGTTCGCTATCTCTACACTCCATTATTCAGATTCTTCTTGCCTCGTCACGTTAGTTGCTTTTTCTTTTGCATCTCTGTAACAAGCATCTGGTATCAATAGATACACCCATTTCTTGTCTCGGCCGAGGAAACTTGGTCGAAGGATCGGACCAACCCTACTACCATTTGAACCGACAAGACGACTACTGCTGCATCGCTGACATGATGGGCTGTTACCGATCTCGCGTATAATGCACAGATTGGCTACCAGGAGAGAGCGCCGCACAAAGGATCTTCAGA